GGAAGGGTTCCTCTTTGGATAATAGGTACTGTAACTGGTACTCTTGTGATCGGTTTACTAGGTGTTTTCTTTTATGGTTCATATTCCGGATTAGGTTCATCCCTGTAATAATCGGATGAATTGTCTTGTAGACATCAAAGAATAAGAAAGAACTCAATGGGACTCCCTTCTTTCTTTGTTTAATTCGAGGGGGAAGGTCCCGTTGAGTTCTTAATAATTAGAATCCTTTTCGTATAAATGACAAAACAGATTTCTTTTTTTAATGTTTCAAAAAAACTCCATTGTATTTGACTATAATATTTTTGAAAAAGAAACTTAATTAATTAATTCAGAACACCTGTTTCTTCATAGTACCTTTTAATACTTTCAAAGTTAGAAAAAATACCAAATCAATTGATTTAATCGATAACATAATATATATTTTTGTAGATTAGATATTATAGAAATAGTTTCTAGAGTAATACCTTTCCTCTAGTTATTTCAGCAAAATTAGAAATTCAATTTTTATAACTTCATTGAAGAATTTCTATTTACTTACTCAAAAAAATTATCTATCTTTTTTGGAAGGAGGGAATTCTGATATATATGGAAAACTAGAAACTAAGAATAGGAATCTTTGACGAACGGGATGCAAAATCATTATTTTTGTGACATAAGAAAGGGTTGTAAAAATTCCTTTTCTTGTGTCGAAGACTCGGAAGACAAAAATACCCCTTAGATTTATTTCTTCTCCACGATGAGCCGTTCTTCTATTTCCCGGTTATTTCTATCTAGCCGAGTTTTATTCTATATAGAATCAAAAATTTTTGATGTATTTTATGACATTTAAATTTGGCAAGACTAAGATAGTCACACCACTCCTACTTGGATAAAAAAAAAGAAAGACTAAAGTTAAATAGTCTTCTTTCTTCACAATTTACATACTATGACTAAGAATGCAGTAAAATAAATTTCCAGCATCGCCTAGAAAAACAGTATAAAAAGCTAAAATATTTTTCTTCTATTATACATAATCACTAACAAATTTTTTTAACTTGATGTTGAGAAATCCGCGAGTCTATAAATTCATTTCCGACAATTGAACCTTCTCAAACTGTTTCTTTTTAAGAACCAAAAATATTTGGGCCAAAACAACAGATGCTAAGAAGAATAAAAGCCCTTGGACACGTAATGGATCTTGAAGTACTATTTCTGCATCTCCCTGACCAAATCCACCCACATTAGGATTACTTGTTAATGGTTGATCAAATTTGATAGACTCACCCTCTGAAACAAGAAGTTCTGGTCCTGGAGGGATAATATCAACCACTTGACGCCCATCTGCTGTATCTACTATGGATATTTCATATCCGCCTTTTTCTTTTCGTATGATTTTGCTTATTATACCCGCTGCTGTAGCATTATAAACTGTATTGTTACTCTTACTTCCGTCGGGGTAAATCTGACCCCTTCCCCTGTTTCCACCTACGTATATAGGATATTTTAAGAAGTGAACATCTTTCTTAGTAGTGGGATCGGGTGAAAGAATAGGAAAAGTGATTTCAATATATTTCTGACCAGGAACAGGCCCTATCACAAGAATATTTTTTTTATCGGGGCGATAGGTCTGAAAAGACAGATTACCCATTTTTTCTTTTATCTCAGGGGAAATACGATCAGGAGGAGCTAATTCAAAACTCTCAGGTAAAATAAGAACAGCCCCCACATTCAAACCCCCCTTTTTACCATTAGCAAGAACTTGTTTCAATTGCATATCATAAGGAATTCGAACAACGGCTTCAAATACAGTATCAGGAAGTACTGCTTGTGGAACTTCAATATCCACGGGCTTATTAGCTAAATGACAATTGGCGCATACAATACGCCCAGTCGCTTCTCGTGGATTTTCATAACCCTGCTGTGCAAAAATGGGATATGCACTTGAAATAGATGCCCGAGTTATAATATATATCATGAGTGATACAGAAACGGATCGAGTAATCTGTTTCTTTATCCAAGAAAAAGTATTTTTAGTTGGCATGGTACACTTATGGATCCCAAAAATTTCTACAATAAAATGGGTAGATCACTAATATAGTTCTCTATCCACAATTATGCTATTTACTTTAATAGAAAAATTTGACTCTAATAATATAGAAAAAATACCTGGGATCAGTACAAATATAAAGAATAAGTACGATTTCAAAAGTTTTGCTTATGTATAGTAACAAAAATGAGTAGATCATTTGTTAATCATTCATTGAATGATAAATCACTACAAGTGATGGGGATACGCGATTTAAATAACGGAAAATCCAATATTTTAAAATTGTATCTAGAATTACTGGAAAGGTGGAAACAAGACCAGATATAATTTGATCGTTATGAACAAATCCAAAATCTTTGTAGACAGAACCAATCATTAGTTCCCACCCATGGGGCGAATGAAATCCGATGCATAAATCAGTTAATAAAAGAATAGAAAAAGCTTTTATTGTATCACTTAAGTTATATATGAATTCTTGTGCCCAAGAGTTAAGAATGACAAGTTCTTGATTACCCAGAATAGAATAACCACTTAGAAAAACGAAACATATTATATTTGTCGAGAAGTGCAAAATCGTATGCATATGATCTTCGTTGTATATCTTCATTAATTGGATCGTTTCTTTGTGGATTCCTATATGAAACTTTTGTAAATGTGTCTCTGAGTATTCCTTAATCATTTCCTCCAAGAGAAGGAGTTCCTCTAATTCTATGAATTTTTCTAGAATATTATTTTCCTGAATATCATTCAAAAAAGGTTCGGATTGTTTAGTATTCCACCAATTAGTAACCCAAGATTCCAAACTTTTATTAAATGAGAAAGAAATCCACCAAGGCAAAAATACTATAGATGTAAGATAGAGGAAAGGATTAAATGTTTTATTTTTTGCCATTTTTTCATTTGTGAATTGTTAATGAACCCACTTTATTCGCCGATTCTATGTGATCCAAAATTTTTAGCAAGCATGAGTCTTCTAGGGTATCCATTTTTTTTTTGATTTCCTGGTTAGTCCTTGAGTCTAGAAACAAAAAATAAATAATAAAAAAATATTATTTCCAGATATCTAAATTTTAAAACAAGTATTTCCTTTTGAAAAATGCTCGAACAAATCACTTCAAATAATGAAATATTATTCATATTTTGAGACGAAAGAAAAGAATCCTTTTTCTATCAAAATATTTAATATAACAAAAAAATTTCACTGACTAGTCATAAGTGCGAAATAGAAAAATGGAGTGAATTTTGAAAAAAAAAAAATATTGTAATGATCAAAAGAGAGTGATAAAACAAGACAGAAAAAATAAATTACAATACAAAGTTAGAAGATATTCAATTGTTTAGTCATTAAAGAGCACAAAATAAAAAGAAAGTTTGATTGACAAAAAAATGAAAAATTTACAAGATCCATCTGGATGTAAAGTATCAAGTCCAACATTTGTTGGACTTCAAATTCAAACTAAAAAGGAAAGGAAAAATTATTTATATCAAAATGTTCGGTTTCTTACTAGTTTTGTTACTGAATTGAATTCAATAGATTTCCCTACACATAAAGGGAAAGACCACAATTTTTTTTTATGACTATTCCATATGCGTCTGCTTTATATCGAGTGATCATTTTGAAGAAATTTCAGTTATAGAGAAAGGAGATTCTTGGGTTTTGTCTCTCCTACTAAGAAATAATTTATTCTTTAGTTTCTTTTTCAAAATACCTCAATTGGTACACGCAAGAAATAGGCTAATTCAGCAGCTTTTTCTTCAATTTCTCGTGGAGTCAAATTCTCATCAGTACGAGTCAAAGGAATGGCCCCTTGGCCTCTGATTTCCATATAAAGAACCCGACGGGCATAAATACCCTCTTTAACTTCTATTCGGACGGACTGAATATCTTTTATAAGAAATCGGAGGAAAATGCGACGATTTTTTCCAGGAAATCCCCAACGAAAAATAGACACTATTCCTTCTTTTTTATCGAATCGATCATAACCACTACCTACATTCCAGGAAATTGTGCACCACAAATAGGAACTAATAAAAAGACCCGCGATCCCATAGAAACACATTATGAGTCCTTGTGGAAAAAAAATGATTTGTTGAGACGGAAAAAAAGATATCAAATTTCTACCAAGATAACTAGAAGTTCCAGTTAATAAGAATCCTAATGAGCCTAAAAAAACGATAAAAGCCCAGCAGAAATTACTTATTTTTCGAGATCCCACTATAAGTTCTATCCATAGATGTTCTGATCGCCAACTCATACTTTACTTGATTCGATTTCAATTGCATTTTTTTTTTTTTGAATTGAGAGATTTGAATTTACTCTTTTTTGTTGTTTCCAAAATAACTTTCATCAACTAGCACTATTTTGATATAAATCTTTAGAAGTAATTTATCAAATTGGTTATATCTAAAATAAGAACCCCCTTCTTATATGATCCTACTATGGATATCAATATAGAGATCTACTTACTTTTCATTTAAGACATCCACGGATCCTGTTACAATTCTATTTTCTTTTCAAATAGCTAGAATGCATTTACTCATATATCATTTTCTATATGTAGAAAAGTTTTCAAAAAGTTATGCTCAGAGAAAGACGCATCTTATACCATATTCCACTAAATGAATATTTGTGTTATGATACAAGTCTAAGTTTTCAAAAATGAAAAAGATATATATTCTTCTATATTCTATATATAGAATATAGATGAGATTTGGTCTTCTCGGATCTAAACAATCTTGTTGTTTTGAATATGAAGAGATAACGAAGCCATTGCAATTGCCGGAAAAACTAGGCCTACTAAAGGCACAAAAACAGAGGGGAAGATGAGAGTTGTCATAGAATGGGTACCTCGATTTACTATTTGTACCTGTTATTATTATATTGTTATAAAAATATCTTATAATAATTATATATAAGAATTCTAGATATAGAATAAAATTCGCAAATGATAGCAAAAAAATTCTATTTTCTATTTATTGGATTTTTATCCAATTATAGATATTATGGAATCCCCTTTTTCCCATTAATTCGTATATATCTAATTTAATTAATATCATAAATTCTTAATCTAAATTAAGAGAATTAACAATTCAAAATTTGAATTATTCAAATGAAACTGGATTTCAAATTAATATAGACAAATCTAGATCGAAGTGTCTATCTAAGCGAGTATATAGAATAAATAGTTCAAGGAATGTATAACTAAATAAATGGACTTATTCATCTTTTGACATGAATGATATGTATAATCATTTATTTTTTATACAATTAAATCTTATGTCAGCAAAAAAAGTCCCATCCTTCGTATTTTTACCTTTGATTCCGATAAACTAACTACTTTATTATTTACTATAAATAATAAAATTGAACTTAATATTCTACTTCTATTTGTACTTGTTTTGACTTAAAGGAAAGAAAGCGTGGAGCTCAAATAACTCACTCAGAACACTTTTTAAAAGATTCCGTGGTACGATTAAATCGAATAAACCCTTCTGGAATAAATATTCGGCCGCTTGGAAACCTTCAGGTACTGTTTTATTCAATGTTTGCTCAATTACTCGTTTACCCGCAAATGCAATGTAGGCATTGGGTTCAGCAATAATGATATCTCCCAACATACCAAAACTCGCTGTTACCCCACCAGTAGTAGGAGATGTAAGGATTGATACATAAAATAATTTATTATTTGATTGATAATCATATAAAGCAGAAGATATTTTAGCCATTTGCATCAAGCTCAAACTTCCTTCTTGCATGCGTGCACCTCCGGAAGCACACACTATAATAAGAGGTAGAGCTTTTTTGGTAGCATACTCAATCAAACGGGTAATTTTCTCCCCGACTACAGATCCCATGCTACCCCCCATAAACTCAAAATCCATAACCCCAATTGCTACGGGAATACCATTTAATTGGCCTATCCCTGTTTGAACAGCCTCTGTTAATCCTGTCTTTTTTTGATAAGAATCAATACGATCTTTATAAGGCTCCTCCTCTGAATGAAATTCAATGGGATCCAAAGAGACCATGTCCTCATCCATAGGATCCCAAGTGCCTGGATCACTCAAAAGTTCAATTCTATCTGAACTACTTATTTTCAAATGATATCCACACTCTTCACAAATATTCATTTGTGACTTAAAAAATTTCTTATAATTTAATCCATAACAATTTTCGCATTGAACCCACAAATGCCTGTATTTTTGAGTTAGATCGGGATCATTAGAATTTCCCTTTCTAGTTAAATCATTTCCATTCGTGCTGGTTCTTATACTGGAACGCTCGTTTTCACTACTATTGAAAATTTCACCGCAAATAGAACTATAAATGTAACTGTCACTGTAATTGTGACTACCTTTTACAATATAAGTAAAAATACAGATTTGAGAATGAAGATAACTATCAATGCAATTATGAATGTGATTATTCCAACTATATTGGGTATCATACATGTAGCGATCGTAGTCGGGATCGTCACTCTTAGGTCGATTATTCAGATAACTAGAATTCGGAGAATTAGAAAAAGAGCTTTTTAATTCACTCAGAAAAGAACGATCATTGTCAATCTCAAAAATATGATTTTCAATATTAAAATATATGGAATAACTGTCCCCATTACTATTCCTAACTAAAAAAATCTCATCAGAGACCAAATTAAAAATGTCCTTGACGACAAATAAATGATCAACATTTTTATAACTAAAACTGTCACTATCCCTCCAATTAGACATTTTTTTATCTCTATTATTTCTATCCCGATCTTCACTTTCACGGATCTTTTCAATAGGACCAAGACTGCCCATCGATTTACTTAACTTACACCTGTGTTCTAATTCCCCCTTAGACAACATCAAATTAAACCGCCATTTTTCCATAGAGTTTTCTTGCCCCCTATTTATTTGTATGAAAATACAATAGATGAATAGTCATTCGATGAAAAATCATTTATTTGAGTATCCTATTTCCTACATAGAAATTGAATGACTCGCATTATTAACTAATAAGGAGTGTGGGTATTGAAAAAAGATTTTCTTTTGTGGAAATCCGGAATAGTACTTCACTCTATATGAATATGCTGGAACTCCCTTTCAAGCATAAAAAAAGACTGCTTCTCCTCTGTCGTGTTAAATTCACATTGAAAAAGTTGTTCTCGACTAGAAAGAAAAAGAAAGAAGAAATCATTTTTTCGTCAAATCTACTTAATTAATAATAAATTAACAAGTAAAGTTTATATTCTAACACGAAATGAAAAGGACAATATACAGGATGGGTAGAAAAGGTTGTGATACTTAGCTTGATCTATAGAAACTATAGGATAGAAAAGAATACACCAATCCTAAGGATCCATAGAATTCATTGTGGACCCAACATAACAATAGAAACTTTTGAGTTGTTTAGTTTTCCATTTTTTTTTTGAATCTTGTATATCTAGATAAGTATGCAGCTATTCAAAAAAGATCCAATAGAATCTTTG